TGCTTGGTATAATCGAAAATAGGGATCTTTGGCGATTCAAGGGGCGGCTTATGATTATTCATAATAATGAAAAGTTACCGAACAAATGTTCCATAGAACTACTATACTCTAACTCAGTATAATGATAACGTATTATCTGGTTAGTTCCTTTTGTATTACAAATAAAAAAAAATCTCTATTTTTGATTATACTATGATTGGGCTTTTATAAAAAAAAAAGAATTTATGAAAAAAGAAAAGCCCCTTATCGGATTTGAACCGATGACTTACGCCTTACCATGGCGTTACTCTACCACTGAGTTAAAAGGGCTTATTTGATTGAATTCCCGAACGAGTCACTATGTAGATAAAATCTCTATATGCACATATTATATATATAAGTATATATTATATATAAGTATATACAGTAGACTCATAGTGGCTAGTGTCTGATTTTTTTTGAAAAATCAAATGGATTTTCCTAGAAAGTCTAGGGTAAAATGAATTGTTTCAAGACCGGTTATCCCCTTGAACTAAAGTCGTAAAGAAAATTTTCGATAACTTCTTGATCCCGTTTACTAGATTAGATTTATATAGAGAATGTCGATTCTAATGAACGATTCATGAATATGAATGACGAATCCAAAAATTCTATACAATTATGAAAAACGGAAAGATCCCTCGGATCTGATCATTCCATTATATTGACAATTTCAAAAAACTGATCATACTATGATCATAGTATGAGGGCGGTTGGTCAAGTTGGCCCCCATCGTCTAGTGGTTTAGGACATCTCTCTTTCAAGGAGGCAGCGGGGATTCGAATTCCCCTGGGGGTAGGGTACTACGAAAGGAAGTTGATCATGGATTACCAATAAGCCTAAAATGGATTCTTCCTGGGTCGATGCCCGAGCGGTTAATGGGGACGGACTGTAAATTCGTTGGCAATATGTCTACGCTGGTTCAAATCCAGCTCGGCCCAATAATTCGCCAATCTACCACGAGATGGTATAAACCCCCTTGTCCTTCAGAAAGACCCCGTACGAAGATAAAACAAATCCAATTTTCTGCTAGATCCCTTATTTTTCCTGGGATTGTAGTTCAATCGGTTAGAGCACCGCCCTGTCAAGGCGGAAGCTGCGGGTTCGAGCCCCGCCAGTCCCGACGGATCCAATAAATAATAAATACATCAATTCATTTTTCCCCCTCTATGAACTAGTAAAGGGCGCCGGGGGGGGCATGCTTTCATTCCCAAAGCAAAAAGGAGTCTTTATTTCTTTTTTCTTTCCTATTTTTTCCATTTCGCTTTTATTGTTTGTTTAGGTTTGGAACTATGTAATTAATCGAAGTGGAGGGGTAATTTGATGATCCTTCATCAGATGATTGTCCAAGGAAGACGCAAGGTAGGTTATAGAAAAAAACAAGGAAACAGATGATAAATAAAGGAATTTTGGATTGATTGAGTCAGGAATCAAAATTTGGATTCGGTATGGATAAAAGAACTTCCTATGTTATACTATTCAAGTCTTGACGACGGGTTGATTTGAGAGATCAGATATTGTTATTCATGATATTGATCCGATTCAAGATCATTGAGAGGTAATTCATTCATTGAATTTACAGACGAAAGATTTCTCATCTCTAGGGGATTAAATCCCGAGTTATTGCGAAGTAAAAAAACCAATGAGATTATGGAAGTAAATATTCTTGCATTTATTGCTACTGCATTATTCATTCTAGTTCCTACCGCTTTTCTACTTATCATTTACGTAAAAACAGTCAGTCAAAATGATTAATTCAATTGAATTTGAAAATTCATTTGAATGAAACTTTCCTTCTGAGTTCTTATCAAAAATTGACGAAGTCAAATGAAAAGGATTCCAATTTCACGTCTTAACGTAAATGAAATGAGCGCACTATAATCGGCAGTTTTCTAAGAGATAGATAGTATGGTAGAAAGATTCATCTTTCTACCATACTATCTATCTCTTAGTCTATAAAGAAACTTAGTCTATAAAGTTGTAATCTAGAATAAAGATAAAGGCTTAAGTTTCTATAGATCAATCTACAATATTCTCTTCATATATGTGTATATTAATTCCATATATTGTATGTAATTGACATAACACCCAACTTGCTACATCTATTTGTTCCGATCAATCGAAAATAATTCTTATCTTAGGATTCTAATTCCTTTCCTTTTACTAATTACTAATAAGGAAGGGGATAAGGGAGGGGAAACCTCACCCATTTTTAACGCCCGAACCGTGATATGAAATAAGTCGATAAAGCATAAATCGCCTTTCTCAAATTAGAATCCAAAGGGCAAATGCCCAATATGTGACTCGCCCGAGGCAAGATCTTATTATTGCCCAGTCTCTCGTTAGACAACCACTATCTCTATATCATTTCTCATAGAAAGTGTGTATACACTTAACAAAACGACTTCTTCTTTGAAGAGTAAAGAGGGAAAGAAATCAAAATAAAAAAAAAGGTCTGGTCTTCCTCAGTATCCATCTATAAAGATAGTAAGAGCCCATTCCCATTGATTGAAATAGAAAATTTCGGAAGAATTTTAGGTTGGAATAAATTTCCAATCATCTGAATCCCTTTCTTTTCAAAATACAAAGACGAAATATCTCTTTGATTGAAAGAGTATGATTCATATCATAGATTACTCCATTGGAGTCCAATGGGATTCCAAATTCAGAGATTTTGATTTTAAATAGTTCAAAATGCGTTGCAGAACGATTTATAAAACAATCGATACGGTTTGATTCCTGAACTCAATTAGTAGTACTTCTAGAGCCCACTTCTTCCCCACACTACGAGTGAAAGGGAAAATGTAAAGACTACCATTAAAGCAGCCCAAGCGAGACTTACTATATCCATGTGCATTATGTCCCCTATCTCTATAAATACGAAGGAATTTTTCCATTATTCCTCACTAATAATAGTGGAATCAATGGCGCAGAGTCAAAAAGGGGTTCTGCCCGAACACTATTGAGAAACCAATCCAATAAATCGATTATGATTTCGAATCAGGAAAGATTAAACACAAGCAAAATACATAGTAACATCCCAAAGGAATGGGAACATGTAGGAATAAGAATACTAAGGCCTATTCTTTATTTTGTTTTGTTTACCTTCTAAGTAAAAACAGAAGGGGAGAAGTCACTAAAAACGAAAAATCGCTATCTATTACCGACTTCTATTTCCCTATTTGATCTAATCCGTACCCCCTTTCCCGATTATCGCCGTGAAACGGGGGGGGCTTGAGTAGGGGTTGGCAAAAAGAAATTCTTTCTTTTTGCCCCCTTTTCGAGAAACTAGAAAAGTCAATTATTCATCCAATCTAATATTGATTGGATACCCGAGCACTCAGAGATTCTCCCGAGTCCGTCTTATATAAAGCAACTTCCACCCCTTTCCAATCCAAAACTATTAATTGAATTTCCTATCAGGCTCTACAATCTGATTCAAGATCCAGTCATTAGACACTCCCTTAGTAATAGAAGGGAATCGTGAAGTCTTGGTAGCCCCTCTACCAGCAGATACCAGCAGATTCAAATATTTCCTTGAATCCTAGATGCGAACGAGGATTCACAATCTTTTCTTTTAGAAAACCTTTAGACCACATGCTTAGAATCAAACAAAGTATCAACAGTCTGTTTCCTATGCTTCTACCGGGGAAGCATTCTGCGAGTTATATCAGCAGAAAGAAGAGATTTCGAGTTTTTTGGTGATCAGGCGACACCCGGATTTGAACTGGGGAAAAAGGATTTGCAGTCCCCCGCCTTACCACTCGGCCATGCCGCCAAAATGATACAAAATAGATGCAAATTTTCCCGGATTACTGAATTTTTATTGTACGTGCATTTTGACTTCTGTTTTCCTTAATCCTTTTCTTTCCTAAAAGAAAGACCCCTTTTGTTTGATTGGATTTGATCCATCCCTTCGATTGATTGTATAGTATCTGAAAATACACGATGCTAAAAACATTCTATCGCTTTTCTATTGAGAAATCAAATGTGTATTTTCAGCCGAGAAATTTGAACCATTAACTATTCACTCCTTACTTCGAATTCATGAACGATTCTGGGATTTGAATTTCAAATTGTGTTTTCTTTTTCCTAATTTTCCTAATGACATAAGAAAATACAAATTGAGACAGAACTCATCAGTATTGATTTTTTCAATCAAAAACCTTTCTCAATTTCAATTATAACAAAACATATGAGTATATGTAAACCCCAGAACATAAATTGTTACACAGATATCTATTATTTAGATATGTTGTCGATAGGGAATTATCATAAAATTCTCCTACTTCACTTCAATTTTGCATTGAATGGAAATTTTCTTTTGATAGAGCACGACCGGGGCTGTCCCGAATAGAACCGGCAATAAAAGAGAAGTCGAATATTATAGCTATCTACATACATGTTTAATAAATGCAACCCTTCTTATACAATACACTTCAAATCGTATTCTATATTCTACTCAAAAATCAGTAAAGTACAAATATCTCTCTTCTCTGTGAATCGTTTTTTGAACAACGAAATCCCCAGGGGCGGTTAAGTGCTAAAAAAATGGATTCTATCTGATTTTTTTGTCTTTGTCTCCCAAATACCAAATCTTTTTATTTTTCTCAAATTCAAATATGTAATATCATTATGTAATATCATAATAATGGTATTATTTTAATCATTTTATTTTTGTTTTGCTATTCTATACAAAACCCTATAACCTTAATAAGTCTAAGTGACAAAATTCTGTTTCTAGGATTGTTTTATCAATTCTTTTCCATTTTGATTTGTTGCAACTTCCAATTTAAGTAAAAAATTCTCTTTATTTCTTCGTTCATACGTAGTTCATACATTTCATTTCAAATATGGAGTTGGTTCAAATTTCATGTGATTCAGTAAACAGAATAGAAATTCCATCAGTGCTAGATCGTCGATCTTCTTGGATGAAGAATGTACTTAATAATATAATGGGATTTTTTTTCTAAAATGTCTAC